GGATTCCATTTTACGAAATTGCAACTATCCATTGCAAGGAATTCAGTTCTTACAGATAAATGCTCAATACCCAAGTAGGCTTCAATATTGATCATGATCAAGAGCTTTCTGGGTTGTCTCAGCCTTTGCGATTCACCCTTATCCCCACAAAAAAATAGATCGAGTGATATTTTTCTTTTTCGCGCACAAACGATTTACTTGTTACTAATATAGTCTAGCCGCTGCTCTTCTTTAGATCCCTTGTTTCACTCCGATAGTATCATAAACGGAATCGATGCAGCAGAAATGAATGCATTTCCATACTATTAAGTAAGTAAAATAGCTAAAAAACTCAGGATTATGCCACATCACTTATTCGACTGGATTTTACGGAGCCTGTTCATGTACGGCATGCTTCGGTCTGATCATAGAAAAGATTCTCTTCAAGCGAACCCAGCCTATCCTCTCTATGGGGCGGCGGTTGGAACAAAGATACATTTTGGTGTGAATTTAAATGTAGCAGATAACAGCGTATTTCTGCACGGCCCAATCAATAGTTCAAGTCACACACTCCCATAATCCATTTTCTCTTCGGAGAATTCCCTTCAACTATTCATTCATGTCAAATAAATAATACAATATTGTGGAGTTGAAGGGAAATTTCCAAATACATGTCTTATTCTTGGTCAATAATCCATATTTGTAGCAATGAAATATTATTGTTCCTCCCCCGTGTAATAAAATAAATTGTAATAAAATAAATGATTTGATTGATTACAAATCTCTATTATCTATATTCTTTCTATTATCTATATTCTTTATAAAGGGCCAGAAATCCCTTGTTTACGTATCATTAGGAAATGCATTAACATAAATACGGCAGTAAGAAGAGGTAATACAAAAGTGTGTAAACTATAAAAACGCGTTAAAGTGGACTGTCCCACACTAGCACTTCCGCGTAATAATTCTACCAAAGGCGATCCTATTACCGGAATCGCTTCCGGTACGCCTGTTACAATTTTTACTGCCCAATATCCTATTTGGTCCCAGGGTAAAGAATAGCCTGTTACACCAAAGGATGCGGTCAATACAGCCAGAACCACACCTGTAACCCAAGTCAATTCGCGAGGTTTTTTAAAACCACCCGTGAGATATACACGAAATACGTGCAGGATTGTCATTAGGACCATCATACTTGCTGACCATCGATGAACTGATCGGATTAACCAACCAAAGTTAGCTTCCGTCATTATGTATTGAACAGAAGCAAAAGCTTCAGTAACGGTCGGACGGTAGTAAAAAGTCATAGCAAACCCTGTAGCGACTTGTACTAAAAAACAAGTAAGCGTAATTCCTCCTAGACAATAAAATATGTTGACATGAGGAGGAACGTATTTACTAGTTATATCATCTGCAATCGCCTGAATCTCGAGACGTTCTTCGAACCAATCATAGACTTTATTGAGATAGGTAAACCAAGGGGACTCCCCCTCTGAGAACTGTATATGAGAATTTCATCTCATACAGCTCAAACAAAAATACCCGAAAACTGGTTAAAAGAGATATGGAATAAAAAAATGGAATCAGAAGATTCCATCTTCGCTACGGATACGAAAGGGTAAAAGTAAGAAAGCTCTTTTTTTGTTCTAATTATAATTAGAACAAAAAAAAATCAAGTAGGCGCACTTGTCTTTATGTTGATCGTTACAGGCCTCTTGAATCTTCTATTTACCTATTTTTTTTCTTTCATTTGCTATTTTTATTTGTATGTAATGTAGCTTTACTTTTGTTTTCTTTATTATTGATAGGAATTTTCTTGTTAAGACCCTATGAATCAATTGAAACCTCAGATTCATACTAGAACCACGATGATTCAATAAAACCTTCAAGCAAAGTCCAAAGATTCCCTGAGTAAGAACTATTGGATCATCATTTATTCAACGAGTAGAATCGATATAATGACTAAAACTAGAAAGAAAAGAAAAGGTTGTTCTTTGAGCAAAATCAAAGCAGAAACGGGAATTTGAAAGAAGAAAAATCTTTCAATTTAAAACTTTTTCTTTGGAAAATTTTTAGGAATCCGTTCACGAGGTCTGAATATTAAGTATGAATCATAGTTCAAGTACTTCGTGATCTATTTCATATATTCCATGCTCCAGATACTAGAATGAATATCCGACGGGGTGAAACCATCTTTATCAAAACGACAGACCCATTCTCTGTACTCTCAATAGGATCAATTATAACAAGTCACACACTCATATTCCGGAAATACAGAAACACAAAAATTTCGCGGTCGAACTACCAAAAAAAAATGAGCTAAAATAGAAATAAAAAGCCGAGACCCAAATGCATCATTTTTTGTATTTGTATTTAAAAGCTAGTATTTTGTGGTTTTTATGAATCTAATTCAGTGAAATTCCATCCAATAAAACGGAAGAATTATAAATCTCCAAAATAATAGATAGGAATACCGCAAACAGGGCCATTGCGACACCCATCAAAGGAGTAGTTCCCCATCCAGGAGCTACTTTACCATATTCCGAATTCAATGGTTTCAATAAATCCCCTACAGCCGTTCGTCTTGGACCAGATCTAGAACTCCCCTCAACTGTTTGTGCAGCCATAAATCCGATTTTGTATTAATTGAGATCTGTTGACTTTGTATACCATTCCGTTGTAAATAAACGATCTTATCATAGATCCATTGTGGTCTTGAAATTTTCGAATAATGGAAACAGCAACCCTAGTCGCCATCTTTATATCTGGTTTACTTGTAAGTTTTACTGGGTACGCCCTATATACTGCTTTTGGGCAACCCTCTCAACAACTAAGAGATCCATTCGAGGAACATGGGGATTAGTTGAAGTAATGAGCCTCCCAATATTGGGAGGCTCATTACTTCAATTGAGATAATGGGAAATCATTTCATTTTTTTAGTTGGAACTTTAGGTGGTTCGCGAAAAAAGATAGCGAAAAAAATGATCCCGAGAGTCGAGACTAAGAGAAATGTATAAACCAATGCTTCCATAAATTTGATCGTGGTTTTCAATTATAGCTTCCATACCTGTTTATTGGGGATCACCCCCGGATTAAAAAAAAAAGACGAATCAAAGAAAAGGCGAAAGGGCGGCGATTTAAATCCAGATTTCTCCGGTACCTTGTGTAAAATTACAAAGAGAAAATAGAAGTGAGAAGCGAAAAATAACAGAGCAATGCTACGTCAGACTCCTTGTCTTCTTGTAGTTGGATCTCCAATTTTTTGGAATGTTCCAAATTCCACTTGAGCATCCAAATCTGGGTCAATACCAGCAAAAACATCTCTGAACAAGGTTCTAGCACCGTGCCAAATGTGCCCGAAAAAGAAGAGCAGAGCAAAGGAAGCATGTCCAAAAGTAAACCAACCTCTTGGACTGCTACGAAAAACACCATCGGATTTTAAAGTAGCACGATCTAATTCAAAAATTTCACCCAATTGGGCACGTCTAGCATATTTTTTCACAGTCGCAGGATCGCTATAACTCACTCCATTCAATTCGCCACCATAGAATTCAACAGTTACACCTACTTGTTCGACACTATACTTCGACTCTGCCCTTCTAAAAGGAACATCGGCTTTAACAATTCCATCTCCGTCTACCAAAACAACTGGAAATGTTTCAAAAAAAGTAGGCATGCGACGTACAAAAAGTTCACGCCCTTCTTTATCTCTAAAGATAGGATGCCCTAACCATCCGACAGCTATTCCATCTCCGTTATCCATTGAACCCGCTCTGAATAATCCCCCTTTGGCCGGATTATTTCCGATGTAATCATAAAAAGCTAATTTTTCAGGAATTTTAGACCAAGCTTCTGATAAATTTTGATTTTCGGCTAGTCCAGCGCTAACTCTTCGATATATTTCTTGCTGAAAGTATCCCTGATCCCATTGATAACGTGTGGGACCAAATAATTCGATGGGAGTAGTTGCTGAACCATACCACATAGTTCCAGCAACAACAAAAGCTGCAAAAAAGACAGCAGCGATACTGCTGGAAAGAACGGTTTCAATATTGCCCATCCGTAATCCTTTATATAGACGTTGGGGCGGGCGGACACTAAGATGGAATAAGCCTGCTAATATGCCCAATGTCCCTGCTGCAATATGATGCGAGGCTATTCCTCCGGGAACAAAAGGATCAAAACCTTCCACACCCCACGCGGGATTTACAGCTTGTACCTTTCCAGTTAGTCCATATGGGTCGGACACCCATATTCCAGGACCATACAACCCTGTTACATGAAATGCGCCAAAGCCAAAGCAAGCCACTCCTGAGAGAAATAAATGAATTCCAAAGATCTTAGGCAAATCCAAAGAAGGTTTTCCTGTACGTCCATCACCAAATATTTCTAGATCCCAATACACCCAATGCCAGATAGCTGCCAAGAAACACAAGCCAGAAAACACAATATGCGCCCCGGCTACGCCTTCGTAACTCCAAATACCCGGATTCGTTATCGTCCCCCCTGTAATACTCCAACCGCCCCATGAATTGGTTATTCCTAAACGAGTCATGAAGGGTATAACGAACATACCTTGTCTCCACATTGGATCAAGAACTGGGTCGGAGGGATCAAAAACAGCTAATTCATATAGAGCCATTGAACCGGCCCAACCAGCAACCAGAGCAGTATGCATTATATGGACAGAAAGCAACCGACCGGGATCATTCAATACGACAGTATGAACACGATACCAAGGCAAACCCATGGTAATACCCCTTTATCAACAAAAAATAGACACTATGTAACTTTATTGCATTGAAAAAACTATGCTATGGACCCCCCCTTTCTTTTGTTCAATGAATTCTCTCGGAAAAAGGATTCCTATTTATTCTACTCTTTTAGTAAAAATGGAACAATTCGGTTCATAAGAAAAAAGAGAAGCAGATCTATTCTATACTCGATAAGCCCCAATACGCAATGAAGGTCGATTCCCTTTTCTATAAGTGAATGCATCCATATTTAGTCATCATTCAAAGTACCTATTTGTAAAAATTTTCCTTTATTCATTTAGTTTTCCTTTACTTTATTTTATGAACTTATTCAATCTATGTAGAAAATATGATGATAAAGCTAATATTATTAAAATAATAAACCCATTATTACGTTTCCACATCAAAGTGAAATAGAATAATTCTTTTTTCTTTCAGTTTATGCCTATTGGTGTTCCAAAAGTGCCTTTTAAGACTCACGGAAATCGGAATCCAACTTGGGTTGACATATAGTGTGCCCTGTCAGATATATTGGGTCATATGGGATTTCCCCATTCTCTCCCCCGATTGAGATATCCTTCCTTTCGCAAAAAAAGGGATTGAATCATCAAAAATTTGTAGCGTGAAGTGCAATGAAATGCAATTAGATCCATTTTGTGAAGAGGTATCCAGATTAATATTAGCAACTAAAAAATTTTATGGTCAACTTGGCTGGACCAATCAGATGAGGTATCTAGGCTCCGTTTAGAAAAACCCAATTGGTAATATATCTATTATTAGTACTTATATCATAAGATATCATAAACGATTCTCTTTAGAACTAAATGCTTTGATTTAGAAATTTATTTTTTTTTTATTTAAATAGCAGTGATCTAAAACAGTTAATCAATCGAATAATAAATATGATGGATACGTCAAATATTTGTCGGAAGACATAAACGAAATGAATTGAAAAATTGAAAAAGGGGGAAGTCATAGCAAAAAAAAAAGACGTGGTATTGGGGTCATTTGGCCTATATGTGCAAATCAAAATCGGGCGGATCCTTACTCGGAGTAGAGCATAAACCTAAAAAATTTGAAGAAGCCCGTTCAGGAACAAGAAAATGACATCGTGATTTTTGTATTGGATCTCGATGAAAAAATACATCAATGAAAAGTTAGTCCGATACGTTTAGTGAATTCTAATATTATAGGAAAACCGGCCAAACTCATCATTCTTTCTAATGAAAGAGAAGCCCCTTCGCCTTCATTAGAAAGAATCCGCTATAAAAAAAGAAAGAGGGCTGGAATCTACACATTGATTTTGTTCGCAAGTTTTGTTGAACCGTATGCATCAAAAGGTGCCTGTACGGCTCCTAAGGGTATACTTTTATCCTAATCAACCGACTTTATCGAGAAAGATTAATTTTTTTAGGCCAAGTGATTACTAACGATGTTTCGAATCAACTTATTGCTCTTATGGTATATCTCAGTGCGGAGAGTGAGACCAAGGATCTGTATTTGCTTATAAACTCCCCCGGTGGATGGGTAATACCTGGAATAGCTATTTATGATACTATGCAATTTGTGCGACCAGATATAGAGACAATATGCGTGGGATTAGCCGCCTCAATGGGGTCTGTTATCTTGGTCGGAGGAGAAATTACCAAACGTATAGCATTCCCTCACGCTTGGCGCCAATGAGTTTTTATTTGAGAGAAAAAAGAAGACTATGCCTTCGCCATATGAATTATTAATATTAAGTAATATTAGCATGGCACTTCGAATTCGATATGAAAATTTCTTATTGTTTTTCAAAATATTAGATTATGTATCGAAAGAGTAGTGTAGTATGAGATAAAGGAAGGGTATTTCCGATTTTATCTTACCTATCTTAGGTTGATTTCAGCGTCACAAACTTTTTTCACACCGGCAAGTTATTAACACTATTTATGTTATCAAAGAGTACGAAAATAAAAAAAAAAAGAAGATTATTTTTTTCTTTATTCTTTTATTTTATATTTGAAAAAAAAAAGAAACTTTGGGATTGCTGAATCACAGACGAAATAAATATATAAAGCAACGGGACCATCATAGTATTTTTGAACTCCTCCGAAAAAAAAGAAGGGTGGTAATTGGATCATTTACCGATCTGGGTATAATAGACCCCACATTTTCTCTTTCTTCGATGAAAGGTAAAAAAAACGAATTCCATTGTAGAGCCGTATGCAATGCGAAAAGAATGCCCGTACGGTTGTTCAATTCTATCTTTTTCTTATTTTTTATCTCTTCGCCTTGCCTCGTCGTGCGAAATACAGGAACCCTTAATTGTGTTATATTATATGATCAGGGTAATGATCCATGAACCTGCTGCCGGTTTTTATGAGGCACAAGCATCTGAACTTATCCTGGAAGCGGAAGAACTACTGAAACTGCGCGAAATCCTTACAAGGATTTATGTACAAAGAACAGGCAAGCCCTTCTGGGTTGTATCCGAAGACCTGGAAAGGGATACTTTTATGTCAGCAACAGAAGCCCAAGCTCATGGAATTGTTGATTTTGTAGCGGTTGCATAAAAAATAGCAGTGATGCCGCGCAAATGCACGATTTAAGATTTTATCTTCTTACTTCTTAAGGGTTTAATATTCTATTAATATATTAATATAGAAGAAATTCATAATCATCCGGTTAGGATCAATCTAAACCAGCTCATAATGCATAATTCAGCATGCCAACTATTAAACAACTTATTAGAAACCCAAGACAGCCAATTAGAAACGTCACGAAATCCCCCGCTCTTGGGGGATGCCCTCAGCGCCGAGGAACATGTACGAGGGTGTATGTGCGACTCGTTTAAATCTGGACTGAAACAAAGCAAAAGAAAGAAAATTTCCAGTATCAATGATCAGTACCGGTAAATTGGATAGAATGGAGTTCTTCCATTCACTATCTAAAAAAGATAGATCTATCATATCTTTCTATTGTGTATGAAATTTATGGTTTCAATTGGTGCAAATTCAATCACCTCAATTTGGAATTTAAGATGAGAAAGAATTCCCCATTGGTAACAAATAGTTATCCATTAAGCGGGGTAAATCCTATCCTATTTTAAAAGCGGAAAGATTGTGTTTCCGCTCTTAGAAGAACGGACTAACAGGGTCAGCTACCCAACCAATCTTCATAATTAAATACCGTTACTGTATAAGGTATATCTTGTTCTGAAAGACTTCTTACTGGAAAATTCATGGGTAGAGCCAAAGAGTGGTAACTGTACAAGTTACCAATAGCATTGATTAAATGAAAGAAGGGCTCCGGTGTATAGAGAAGACCTCACCGTTTAAGAAGTAACCATATAGACGATGGAACCCACAATTTCCTTATCTATTTCTATTTTTATTTTCCAATGTCTAGAAAAAAGGAAAAAGGCGTGGTAGGGAAGGTTATAGTAGCAAAAGCCATTGGAATTTTGATTTTATAAATTGGAAGAATCCGTTTTGTTATTAATAGAAAGGGGAAAAGAATAACTGAAAGAGGGGAAATCAATTAGTTATTCATCAAAGTTTCATTTACTCAATGACCAGAATTAGACGAGGATATATAGCCCGAAGACGTAGAACAAAGATGCGTTTATTTGCATCAAGTTTTCGCGGGGCTCATTCAAGACTTACTCGAACAATTATTCAACAAAAAATAAGAGCTTTGGTTTCGGCGCATCGTAATAGAGATAGGAAAAAAAGGGATTTTCGTCGTTTGTGGATCACTCGAATAAATGCAGTAATTCGCGGTTCGGGGGTATCTTATATTTATAGTAGATTGATACATAATCTGTATAAGGGGCAGTTGCTTCTTAATCGTAAAATACTTGCACAAATCGCTATATCAAATAGGAATTGTCTTTATATGATTTCCAATGCGATCATAAAAAGGGGGGATTGGGAGGAATCTGCCAAACAGTTTTAAATGGAATTCCCTGGAGAATGAATACCGGGAAGGTAGAGTAGAAATTAGTATGATAAAATCGGATAATATGTATGATAAAGTCGTCAAAATGAGCGAACACGCTCGATAAAAAAATTTATTCTTCTTCCCCGATTCTTTTTTTTTTCTTACCACACAACGGATTCTCGTATTTTTTGAACAAAACACCCATCTGTGTTTTAATTCGGATTAGAATTTTGATTCAATTGAAAAGAAAGCCTTTTTCTTTCTGTTCCTAAAACCAGTATTTCTAGCGGTTGACTCCCCTCTTTCAAATTGTTTCTCATTATTAAGAAAAGGTAACGAAGATAAAATACGAGCTTGTTTTATAGCAATAGTAATTAATCGTTGTTCTTTTAAGGTTAATCTATTCACCCGTCTAGATAATATTTTTCCTTGTTCACTAATAAATCGACTAATTAAACTCATGTTTCTATAATCAATTCGATCCCCCGATTGGATCGGGGGCAAACGCCTACGAAAAGACCGCTTGGATTTAAGAAAGAGTCGCTTAGATTTATCCATAATTTGTTTATTCCTTATCCCTAAAATACTTATTTCGATCAAATCAAAAACAAAAAAAAAATTCTAGAAAAAATTAATAGGATTTGGTTTGTCTATATTTATTTAGTTGTTTCTATTTAAATATATGAAATAATATAGATATATATCTAATTTATTTTTGATGTTCCTTGAAAGGGCGACACCCAAGCACTCGGTTCAATCTATATCGATTTCTTTATCTCCCCATGAATTGTATGCTTGAAACAATAGGGACAGAATTTTCTCACTCAATTCCAATCGACTAGGTGTATTGTGTCGATTCTTTTGAGTAATATATCTCGAAATACCCGTTGATTCCTTATTAACATCGTTTCGAACACAACAGGTACATTCCAAAATAACCCTTACTCGAGCATCTTTACCCTTGGCCATGAACCCCCTTTGGGTTTTTGATTCACCCAGCTTTTTCTATTTTCCGCTCCGAAGCAAATAAGAAGAAAGGAAAAGGAACGAAAAAAATAGAAGTTGCGAACAACTCAAAATCTAATTATGAAATAACGGGTTTGTTGCAATTAATATAGTAAATAATAAGTAATACAACAATTTCTAAATATATTTCTAATCGCAATACAGTATTTCATTTAAGTATCTTATATTGTATGATACTCCTATTCTAACCACATTTGGATTTCGATATTTTTTTTTTTCTTTTAACTCTATTATTAATTTTATTCTTAATTTAATTGGAGCCTGAACCTGAATTTCGCTGAGGTTGAATCCGCTTTTCTTTCTCTTTCCTCCCTTATTTTATCTATCTAATTAAAAAAAAGAAAAAGAAAGGAGGGAACAGAGAGATTAGTCACAAATATTTGATTCTATCTCTAATCTTCTTCACCCCTTTCCATATCAATAACTAGAATGAAAAAAAGGGAAATGTCAACGCATCCGGGAAGAAACGATTTATTTCTATCAATAAACCTGCTAAAGACCCGAACCAGAGAGTACTTAATACCGGTGCCACAGAAAGATATGTTTTTAGATCTCGCATTGAGAATCCTCCTTCTTTTTTTTGTGTTCCATATTGGACTACATTATGGTAAGAGATGTATATGTAACAAAAGACCACTTGTATTTGTGTGTGGAATCACTAATTCAAATTGACATGTGCAATGATTCGGTAGATGAGATTTTCTTTTTCTTAAAGCAAGAAAAGGGGTCCGTTTCCGCCGGGGAATTACCGAGAAAAATATTCATTTATTATTATATGTTATATGATATGAGACCAAAAAAAGAAATGGCGAGATCCATTTTGCATATAAATGAAGGAAATAAAATAAGGATGTGGAAAACAAGATGGGGATTTTCTACAATGATACTGTAGACCAATTGAAAGGGATGTAGCGCAGCTTGGTAGCGCGTTTGTTTTGGGTACAAAATGTCACGGGTTCAAATCCTGTCATCCCTACCTATTACTGCTCCTCTGAGCAGTAATCGGGGATCCAGTTTCGAGCGATTCAATTCGGACATACATAATCTTTAATTTTATGATAGCATACATATGCAAGAAGTATTTATTGGGGTTGAAGTATTTTATATATATATATATAAAACCCTCTTTCCAGTTCTTTCCAGTTTTTCCGTTGTGATAAGAAAGCGCTCTTAGTTCAGCTCGGTAGAACATGGGTCTCCAAAACCCAATGTCGTAGGTTCAAATCCTACAGAGCGTGATTCCGCTCTTGTGTTGTTAGATCGAAAATTACACTGAACTGAAATAAAGCAATCTGAATTTGACTTTTGACCTTGACCTCCCCGAATTAAATTAAAGAAAAGAGGAGGTCAGTTAAAAAAAAAAGATGTGAATTAATCAAAGGTCCAACTGATCACCACGCCTGTATTGTAAATATGCGGTTACGAATAATCCCGCCAAAGTAATAGGAATTAGACCTAAGACAATTCCAAATAGAAAAACTTCAATCATTTCAATTTCATTTATTTGAAAGAGGAAAAAGGGAGGTAATATCTATCGCGAAATATTAATATTAATCCGTATTGCCCAGAAATATCAATTCCCAATAATTAATAATTGGGAATTAATACGGTAAGGAACTAGAGAATATATGGAATACCACAGAAGTATTTTTTTATGACTTATTCATTTAATTAATTTCAAATGAGTCCTATCTTACTCAGACCAATAAATAGAGCCGAGGTTATAGTTAAAGCCGCTAGTAAAAAACCGAAATAACTAGTTATAGTAGGCATGAAAGAGCTAAAGGAAATCCGTTCTTTTTATACATATGTTTAGAAAGCACTTTCCTAAGTTTCCGCTTTTGAAAGATACGAGGATAAGCAAAAAGACTATAACAATTGAAAGACTAAGTTCAATTGAAAGTTTTTGACTCATCCATTATTCTAGAAGGTACTACCAAAAATAGAGTGACAGGGGTAGAAAAAGAAAGAAATTCATCACCCTTGGCATCGACACTTCCCACGATTCAGAATCAACAGATTTATTGGTCAACTCTTGAGTAAACTAATATTCAAAATTATAATAAAAACAGTGTCATGTAACTTCATTTCAAAAACGAAACTTTTTTGAAATCCATATGGAACAAAATTAGGGAATCACTTCTACTTTGATTTTGTATTTTGATTTTTTCTTTTTTATTATATCGAATCCATTTTTTTTTTTCGAAAAAAAAAAGTGACCTTATAATACCTTTTCCTTTTCTTTATTTTTTTTTTTTACTTTACTTTATTTTATTTACTTTCTAACTTATTCGTTTCAGCAGTAGGGTCATTCACAGAATATCTCAAATGACAAGAAAAAAAGGGAAAGGTATCGCACGAGCGGATCACTCGAAAAAATCAAATTTTTATTTCGGCCCAATTCGATTCGAAAATAAAAAATTTTCAGTTATAGATTTTCTATTTTGTCTTTCCATATTATATATAAAGCATAAATCCCCCCCTTTGTAGTTAGGTCAAGAAAGAACCTTTTAATATTTTGATATAATACAATAACGCGTGCATCACAAAAAAAATATCGATTATTAAAATTTTTTTATTCATTACTTCTCTTTCTTTTATCGAATCCTTGTTACTCTTACTTGTTTTTGGACGACCGAAAAGGGGATTTGGAGATTTCGCACATCTAATTGAATTGGGTAAATATGATAATCTCTGTCATGAATTATTAGAAAAAAATCTGCTGGATTCCGGTTTTACTTGATCTTCAATTTCTAGTCTGAAGCCAATAAAAATAATGGAAATGGAGAGAAAAGAAACCCCATACTACAGAAATTT